ATGCGCGGGATGCGATCCTTAATAGTTCACTGTTGGCGGAAGCCAATGTCCCGGGGTCCCGGGGACTCATTCTGACTGAAACAAGGGGTGGGTCTTTACCAACTTCCAAATCCAAGATTTTTTGGAAGCCTGCCTATCACGTAAAGCGTGACTCCACTACATGTGACTGAAAGCTCCACTCCACTATCATGCAGTAGCGCTACTCTCCCTATCGGTCGAGGCTTACAGCTCCTGCGCGAGGAGGAGCAAACGTAGGCTTTTAAGGCGGAGTTAGCGGGGTTGTTCTTTGAGCCGTATCTTGCTGGGCAGGGCACTCTTAATTCTTCATTCGAAACTAATGAACAAGCAACGGCGGCATTACGACAATAAAGGGCGAAAGCCGTTGCGCGTTAGCCTTTATTGCCGTAATGCGTTTTCTTGCTGGGCTTTCTGCCTTGTTATCAAAAAGGGGAGTTGGGTAAAGCAAACTCCCTCCTTGGACGAGCACGGGGCTTAGTCAAGTAGAACCGGGTTGCGCTGCTTGATGCTCCGATCGAAAACAAATCAATGGGGCCATGCCGGTACGACAGAATATGCGTTAGAAAGGTAAATCCCTCCCCTACGACACCAAAAAAACCGGGCCGAACTTCTAACAGCCCGCCCGCTTCCATAGAACAATATCGTGGCAACGTAGACCTAAGTGGTCATATTGGATCCTTGGGAACCATCACAAGTACGGCCGGCCTATATTTGAACGAGAATGCCGTGTCGTCCAGCGGAGCCTAGAAGAAGGTGACTCGCGCAGACAGCTGACTCCTTTTCAATAGAAAGGAATAGCCAAACCAACCCAGCTGGCTGGTCAATCTCAGAGATCTTATCGGCCGGCAAACCAGAGACGGACGACCACGGTCCCGACCTTACCAGCACCGGAGGTTTACTAATCAATGAACCCCCGAAACCTACTTTCTTTTCTGACAAAGTCAACCAAGCCTAACCTAACCGGTAACGACATGTTGTTGATATTGATTGAGTTGGAGGGAGTTTCGCTGACTGAATCCATCCGACCCCGGTAACCTTCGTAACCAAAGCGTCACGACATAATCCAAAACCTTTTTATTCTTAAGTAGGGGGGCAAGGAGGAGCACGTAGGAATGCCGACCACTACATAAGCCATAAGCCACTAGTGGCTGAGAAAAAGCGAGCAGCAAGCAACAAGCAAGGGGTGAGCGCGCTTGTTTGTAGAGTGATATACTATATAAGCCCTTGATTCCCGTAAGGTTCCCGTAAGGCGTTAAAACTATTAGTTACTAATAGTTGTTTGTTTGTTGAAAAATCAAGTGTGCTAACGCAACTAGATCAATTTCCTGGGATTCCCGTAATGCGTTTTCTTGCTGACGCGCGAAAGCCGTTGCTTGTTGTAGTTCCGAACTTCAGTTTCATGTAGTTCCGTCAGGCCCCTTTACTGTTAGGGGCGCAGGAGCGCACTTCCGTTTTCTACGCTGGCTGTTATGTTAGTTGTAGCGCGCTAGCGCGCCTTCCCTCCTTCTCTCACTTCGGAAAGATTTTAAAGTATTCTATTATGATGACCTGGTCGAGAGAGTACGATACATCGGTGTAAAAGATTGAGTGGGATCTGTGAGGTTGGTTATAGTAAGGCCTGGCCTGGCCTGAAGTGCGCGGCTTACGAAAAGGTAAGCGGTTCGGTTTACTGTTCCCCCATTTTTTGCTTTTTCTGAATCTGAATCTAATCCCATTTTTCTTCTCCGCGGGATCTCTGTTTCCCGGCCACTAAGGTTCCGTTCGGTCCTCTTCCCCATGGGTATGGTATATGAACGTGAGAGCAGAGCAGGAAGTTCTAGCATAAAGAATCCTTCTATTCCAATAGGCCGAGTGAACTGCATGTGTCCTGCTAGAGGAATAAGGATAAGGGAAGTCCGCGGGAGCGGCTGTCGGTATTGGAAACGTCCCTAGTTCCTCGATCCATTCCGTGGCTAGAAATCCATCATTGGCAAAACCAGAAGCGGGCTACTCCCCGAAAATGCCCCGCCCGTAGGTTCTAGTGTCGTTGGGGCTAACTTTCTTCTTTGCTCGTTCCTAGGTTAGCAGTAACGTGGCCAGTAAGTCAGCGGGCAGGAGGGCTTTGCAATTATGCGGGCAACACCCTCTCCTCTGGCGAACCCGCGATCGTAGCCTCTCCCAAACCCTACAACAATCGCAGGAGGATCAACGAAAGCAGAGTAACCAGAACGCTCGTGTTCAATATGATTATGGCAACCAAAATAGGAGGAATCCTGGCTTCAATCAGAGGCTTTTCTACCCCCCTTTGCCAATATCTATGAGCGAACTTCTGCCTCAAATCAAGCGTCATATTTCCTCAATCAAAGTATCCTCCATTTCCGGTGAAATAATAATCTTAATTGTGACTTTCACAAGCAGCATGGTCACACCACTGATACCAGCTTCACCCTTCGAGCAGCTATTCAACGACTCATCGACTCAGACGAGATCCATTTTCCAGGCATTGAGAATCTGCAGACTTATCAAGGAACCAACGCAAACATGGGAATTCTATAAAAAGCCCCCCCCCCTTCAAGATCACGCATCGACGTCAAAAGAGGAAGCGGTAAACACAATATAAGTTGAAACCTCATCGCCCCCAACTCGAAGGCATCGGTCGGGAAAGGAGGAGGTTATGAAAAAGTTCTTTGAATCAGTGCTCGCGACCCATGGGGAATACCATGCTTTGACGAAGCCTCCTATCAAGATTCCCAAGGTTGATAAGGCAAAGACTGTCAACTACAAAAGACCAAAATCTCCTCGATATGAGGTCATGATGGTCGACGACTCGAATCCTTACTACGAGGATATCCCGCAAACAATCCATCTTAAGCAGCTGCTCATCATCGAAATCTCTTCATCAAAGAATCGAGTCCACAACACAAGCCTTCGAAAAGCAGTAGCAAGCCGCGAATTTTGAAAGAGAAATAGATTCTATTATTTATATATAGATAATAATAATGAGGAAGACGACGACTCCGGTAGACGAAATCATTCCTCAAATAGTTAGCGTCAATAAACCAACAAGTCTTTCTAAATTTAAATTCATATGGAGTGAGCACATCATCTAAGTCAGAAGCGACATCCCGATAGGTGAGTTACGTCAAAACTACCCCTCGAGTAATCTATGGCAAGACCCCAGTCAAGGTGGAGCTCCCGCCTCCAAAGAACTCACCTCCTACGGCATTTTATACGCTGGCTCCTTCTCAATCAAAGAATCGGAAGTTGATAGAGATTATAGAAGCTCCTATTGAATGGCAAATCTTCTCCTTCATCGGTTCAAAGCTCAGAGGCACCCAGGAAGCCTTATATCTCGATTCAAAGGAAGCAGCTTTCAGAGCCAAAAGAGGCAAAAATTGTGCCTGTTATTGTTCCCTCCCCGAAAGCGGATCACGAAGTCCATCCAGTCACAAGAACTGGGATAATATATGCAAGGCTTGATTGGCTTAGGAGGCAAGGGCGTCAGAGCCCAAGAGTCAGGAAGAAGCAGTTGAAGATAAAGCAGAAAAGGTGGCCGCACAACCCGAGTACGACCTCCTTGGTCATCTCAGCAAATTGCCGGCTCACATCTCGATCTTGGAGTTGTTGAGAACCTCTCCCAAGCATAAGGAGTCTTTCTTCAATTTATTACAAGAAGCACAAGTCCCGTCGACTCTAACGCCAGAGGGGCTCCAAGAAGCAGTCGAGCAAATCTTGACCATCAATGCCCTCACGTTTACGGAGGACGAAATACAAACAAAAAGGCATGGATACTACCCGGCTCTAATATAACCGTCTTTATCAACGACCATTCGGTACCAAAGACGTTGATTGATACAGGGGCAGCCCTCAATAGTTGCCCTTTTTCTACTTTCCAAACTCTCGGCTTGAAAGAATCTCTCCTTACTCCATCGTCTGCATCAATAAGAGCATACGAGAATTCGAAGAGAGCTGCAAGGGGCAAGTTGACCCTGGATCTTAAAGTGAGTCCACTCAGCCTTATGACACAGTTCCATGTCCTAGATATCAAGGCAACCTTCCATTTTGAATTCCGTTCCGTCAGGGGAGACCGTGGCTTCATCAAGCTGGGGCAATCTCTTCTACATATCATCAGTGTTTGAAATTCCCCTACAAAGGAAGCATCGTTACGATCCAAGCCGACAACGAAGTCAGACTATCTGCTGAGGAGGAGACTGTAAGCTATCTCCCTTCCCTCGAAGAGGACATGCTTTCTATCGAAAAATAATAAGATAGGCGCCCTGGGAAAGAACCAATGATATCAGTCTTGGACATTGAATTCCCATGGTCCAACGGTTTCTATAATCGAACCGTTACTGGGCGCTCTCAGGCCGTACGCCTTACTGCTGTTGACTTTTTTTTGGCAAGAGCCCCTGCCACCTTCAAACTCTTTCGGCATGCATGGGGAATCATGGCCTGGCTACGATATGCTCTCAGGTCTAGGCAAAGAAGGCCAAGGGATTAAGATCCCAATCAAGACTACTGGCATGATTGGGATCTTAATCCCTTGGGCTATAAACCACCTAAGTCTCGATGCCGCGAAATAGTGTTGCAACCGACAAAATAAACCAAGGAGCAGATGATCTGTCACTTTTTTACCCACTTCATCAAAGGGGGACGGCTAATCCCATCGCGCATCTCCTTGTCAAATCAGAGAGGCAAACCTTATGCACTGCAGTCAGGATCGATTCCTCTCATCTCATACGAGGGAATCGAACGACAACGACCACCAAAAAGGCCAAAATGAACTGATTGGGCCTTTGAAGAAGCAAAGCCACACCACAAGAGATCGAACATCTTGCCGAGGCATTACACCGCATGTTCAACGAAGAAGAAACCAACGAAGGAGTCGAATGTTCACAAGTTGAGAGCGCTCACTACACCTCTTCAGACATTCGAACAAGGCACTACTCTCCAGGTACGGGTCAAACCCCAACCTATTACCCAATTATTTGAATCTAAAGCTCCTTTCTCTCTCATATACGTGACTTCTCCTATCAATCTAATTCCTCTCTTTCTTTCGTCGAGTGGTTAATGAGATGGAGATGCGGAAATGGGTGTTGGGGAAGATGTTCCATTCGATGGATTGGAAGCACTGGATAGAGGAGTGGAAGGCAGAAGAGATGAATTTGCTGGGTCCTTCATCTAATGAAATGGGATTGGAGGGAGCGAATGGACACTCAATAGCAGGAGGGGGCATCCATATGACATACAGAATAAGATCTCGAATCTCCTCTCTTCCCCCTAAGATGGAACAACGGGACTAGGATTGAGTGGTTGATCCGTGAGGAATAGAACCTCTCCTTTGCAGTCGAGAAGGTAAACTACTCCTCAGCTACGGACGGACCTACTCCCTCAACTTCCTAGCGTCAGTTGAGAGCTAAAGCCCTGATTAAGGGGGCCATGTCTCCTTCTTTTATCGCAGCAGCGGCTTTCAGCACCTGCGACGCTTACTCTTAGCGGCAAAAGATGGCGCAAGATTCGCTGACGTGAGTGCCTAGCTCAATAACCTAGTGCCAGGTAACTGACTAGTGAAGCACCAACCTTGGAAGCATAAGGAAGCGGGGCCTAGCTTATTCTCCTGTATTCCAATCATTTATGAACTGAACTCGGGATTGCGTATAGAAAGAAGAGGCCCTCCTTCCTGGTAGCCTAGTGAGCTGAATAAGGAGTCTCACCAACCAATGGGCCAGGCTGCCAAAGGGCTGATCCTTTAGTTGCTTAGGTATCGTTATCGCCGAAGTTCTTCCTATGGTCTCAGATTTCCCCTACAGCTTCCCCGCACCGGCTATACCCCCTCGGGTTGGTCGAAAGGCAATGCCTGGTGTCGCGACGCTTATCCTTGGTCCATCCCGGATAAGAAGTTATTTTTCGTCTTCGGGGCTGGGCGTTCTTAAGTAGCTCGTTCGATTCGCCAAAAGGTAAGTGTAGCCTAGTGTAGCTTACTTTAGGGGCTATTGTTGTGAAACCACCAGTAGGTTACTGAAAGCGCTGTTGCGTTAGCAACCACCAGTAGGTTATACTTAGTCTTACCTAGCTTATTCTCCAACCTAGTGCCGTTGCCTTTAGGTACTGACTTTCTGGTAAGGGTCAGACCCAATAGCCTACTAGTGGGCACTCACGATAGCGAATCTTGCACCATCTTTTAGCAGCTGGAAGAATAAGCTAGGCGGCATATAGCTATTGAGCTAGGCGATCGTCTATATAGAATAACAGAGACATTACCACTACGTCGCGACCTTAGCAAGCGATACTAGCTTATTGAGCTAGGCATAGCGACGGGCCCAGCAGCTATTTATATAAAGCTACAGGACTGAGCAACTACCAGTAGGTTAACAAGTTAAGAGGGCCCAGGAATCTTCGACATGAAGCGACGCTCAATAACTGTATGTCGCAAGAATAGCCGGATGGAGTTCGTGTCACGACTCATCGCTGCCGCACTCTAATAAGCTAGCTGGTTCAGGACTTTGAGTTTCAGTTGATACGAAGACGAGCTCTACCGATTCGGTCTGCTATTGGCTTTCTTTCTTGTCTTCTCTTTCCCTTGCGGCTGGGTGAATGGGCAATCCAATCGCCTACTGGAGAGCTTATTCCGAAGCAAGGCTAATAGCCTCCCGGAGTACTGTAGACATTACATTTCCACTACCACCAAAGTGCAGGATAGCTTACTCAGTAACCTACTAGAGCCGCTTAGCCGCGTAGGGACCGCCAGTAGCTTACTATTCCTGGCGTAGCAGCCCTTAATAGCCTACTGGTAGTGGTAATGTCTATAGTAAACGACCACCAGTAGGCTCTTTCCAGGAAATCGGCTGCCACGCTAGCGGCAGGAGAACTCCATCCGGCTATTGCCGCTGCTGCGCCGGTAAGAAGAAGTAAGCTAGGCTATTCTCATACAGGACATAGTGGTAATGTCTATAGTAGAGGAAAGGCGCTGTTGTAGTCGTAATGTCTATAGTCTTTGGGAACGCTGCCACGTTAGTGGCAGGTGCGGAAAGCGGCTGCTACTCTCGTAGCAGGACACCAACCAGTAGGCTATTGCGAAGCGTATGCAAACTCCAGTAGGCTATTGCGTCAGCGTAGGACGCTAGTGTTTACCTCTGGAGGCAGTAGACTATTGAGCGAAGAGACGAGAAGAGAACCTAGCGCCGTCTAGCTTATTCTAATAACCTACTGGCGTCGCCGGCAGGCCATCTGCTGCCACTAGCATGGCAGTGGATTTCATCTCCTACTGGGTAGTGGTAATGTCTATAGTATGTGAAGTGAGTAAGAATCAGTACCTAAAGGCAGCGCCGTTAGGTTATTGAGCGGTAAGAATAGGCTAGGAAAGAATCAGCACCTAAGCGCCACTAGGTTATCGAGCGAAGCCTAAGAGTTGGTTGACAGCAGTAGGCTCACTTTGGGTCTGGCTAGTCCTTGGTCACTGTGAAAGAGCTTTGCCCTATGTCATCCGCCCGAATTGCTTTGTCT